TTTCGAAAACTAGTCAATGGTGGCCCTCCATGGATTCACCTATATAAGCCGCGGCTAAAGTTGCAAAAATAAGAGCTTGGATACCACTTGTAAATAATCCAAGGAACATGACAGGGATAGGAACCACTAAAGGTACTAACGAAACAAGAACAACAACTACTAATTCATCAGCTAATATATTTCCAAACAGGCGAAAACTAAGTGATAAGGGCTTTGTGAAATCTTCTAAGATGTTAATAGGTAAAAGGATTGGAGTTGGTTGAATATATTTCCCGAAATAAGCTAACCCTTTTTTAGTAAGACCCGCATAGAAATATGCCACTGACGTGAGTAAAGCCAAAGCAACCGTAGTATTTATATCATTCGTGGGTGCGGCTAACTCCCCGTGAGGTAATTGTATGATTTTCCAAGGTAAAAGAGCGCCCGACCAATTAGAAACAAAAATAAAGAGAAACATAGTGCCAATAAAAGGAACCCAAGGGCCGTATTCTTCTCCAATTTGAGTTTGACTCACATCTCGAATGAATTCAAGGACATATTCGAAGAAATTCTGAACGCCGGTCGGAATGGTTTGTGGTTTCCGAACAGCTAGCGCAGCGGAACCTAATAAGATAGCAATTACAACCCACGAAGTAATCAGTACTTGGCCGTGAACTTGGAAACCTCCGATTTTCCAATAGAAATGTTGGCCTACTTCCACACCGGATAGCTCGTATAACCCTTTTAGTATGTTGGTGGAACCTGATAAAAGATTCATATTGCTCTCTGATAAAAAGAAAACTTTAAACGAAATTATTTTGATTCAACCATCTTTTTCTTGACTTAACTACTTGAATCGTATATTTGGAATACCAACTAATCACACCCTATAGCCCAGTTCTTTTTATCTCGTTTTTGAGATTCAGAAATAGTAAGCGATTCGATAAATCTATGAGGGTTCCGAACCGACATAAGTTTTTTTTTATTCTTATTAATTACGGATTTATTAGAGACTCAGAACGGCCCTCACGAATTGCGAATACTAATTTGTTAAGAATAAATCGGAGGGAAGAGATAGAATCATCATTCGCTGGAATCGAAATATCGGCGAGATTGGGGTCACAATTTGTATCGATTAAACAAATTGTTGGAATTCCTAAAGTGATACATTCCCGAAGGACCGTATATTCTTCGTGCTGATCAACAACGATTACAATATCGGGTAAGTCTGTCATATATTTAATCCCGCCAAGATATCTTTGCAAGTGAGATAATTGTCTTTTCAAGATGGCCGCATCTCGTTTCGGAAGACGATCCAATCTTCCTGTTTTTTGTTTGGTTCTCAAGTCTCTAAACTTCTGAAGTCTCGTTTCTGTAGTCGACCAATTCGTTAACATCCCGCTGAGCCATTTTTTATTAACATAATGACACCGAGCCCTTATTGCAGCCCGTAATACTGAATCAGCTGCTTTTTTTTTAGTGCCAACAATTAAAAATTGTTTTTTCTTACGGGCTGCATCAAAAACCAAATCACAAGTTTCTGATAAAAAACGAGCAGTTTTAATAAGATTTGTAATATGCCTACCTTTACGCTTTGCAGAGATATAAGGTGCCATTTTAGGATTCCATTTTCGAATATCATGGCCAAAATGAACTCCCGCTTCCATCATCTCTTCCAAATTTATGTTCCAATATCTTCTTGTCATTTCTCCCCATACTCCTCCCTCTTTTTGTTTTTTGAAAAAAAAAAACAAAAAGAGACGAGGTACCCTGAAAAAAAAAAAAATTGTTCCGATGGAACCTTCCCTTCTACCAGAGATTGGCCCGAAAGACAGGGCCAAGCCATTCTTCTTTTCTATTCATTATTATTTGGATTACTCTTACCAAATCAAATGACTGGATCAAATCCAAATATAGATCCTTTTAAAATCAAAAGGATGAATCTGCTCTTAGGAATCATTAAATACTAGAAATGATTGTTCTGATGTATCGTGGAAATTCTTTGAAAGGAAAGAATCAAATAAGGTTTTGTGGTGAAATAAAATATCTCTCATTTCCCCCTCGAATAGATTCTTCTCTTTTATTTCCAAGGGAAGATGCTTATGTTGCCTTGGAAGGTGCACTAATCCTTTGCCTTTGAATCCAGTACCAACCGGTATCATTCCCCCCAGAACAACGTTCTCTTTCAGGCCTTTCAACCAATCGATACGACCCCGGAGAGCCGCTTTTGCTAAAACTCGAGCAGTTTCCTGAAAACTCGCTTCAGATATGAAACTTTGAGTATTCAGAGACGCTCTGGTTATTCCCAATAAGACAGCTCGGTAACAGATCGCTTCTTCCAAAGCGCGTCCCATTCGTTCCGCTCGCAACAATCCAACGAGTTCTCCGGGTAAAAAAACATTAGACAGTCCGTCTTCTGAAACCAACACTTTGGAGGTTATTTGACGGACAATAATTTCGATATGCCTATTATGTATCTGCACGCCCTGGGATCGATAAACCTTTTGGATCTTATTAACTAAAGAGATACGACTTTGCACTATAGTTAGCTCAGCACTAATCAAGAATCCCCAAGGAATTCCAAGAATTCTTATTATACATTTGTTCCAACCCTCCACCCTCTTTTTGAGATTCATTGATATTGAAGCAATTGAACGCACTTCTAACACCTGTTCCACTTTTGGAAGACCTTGCGTTATATCACCAGATCTTGATTTTTCATAGAGAAATGTAACTAATGTATCTCCTTTAGAAAGCATTTTCCCATAATGACCATGCACAGTTACCCCCGGGGTAGCCAAAAAGGGCTTAGCCGATCGTATTATTACAGAGTCAACTTGAACAATTAGAACTTGACCCGATTTTAGATGCGGTCCTTTTTTGGCTATCCGTACATTTTCACAAATAAACTGCCCAAGACTAATGATTGTAGATGACTGTTCACAACAAGTATAATGCAAAAAATCCCAATTTAACTCAAATGGATTCAAAATGATGTTCTTGCACGGATCGGGCTTCACAATTTTCCCATTTTCATCCATTAAAAAATATTGAAGTACTTGAAAAGTCGGTTTCAAATTGTCAAGTTGGAAATAGTTAGTTACCAAGATCTGATTAGAAGTTATTAAATGTGAAAATAAATAAAAATTCGCAATTTGAAGATCTGTTCCTAAAGGACCCAACAATTTCCTAGTTGAAATTAGGGGGTCCTTGTGACTGAATTCTTTTATCACATCGGGAGACTTTACAGCGTTGAATGGACCTAGTCGCGAACAAGAACAATTGGATGCTGACAAAATTCTCAAAGATTGGCATTCGTTATTTTGATTCAACAACGTATGGATAGTTCCTTGATGTTGGGTAAGGGATTCGAGAATCCTTGCTCTGGAATAGGAATAAATGGAAGAAAAGGGGTTGATCCTGGTGCGATCTGATTCACTCTCGGAGATCAACCCTGAACCCGATAGATCATTCCTTTTGATAGTATACGAAATAGGCGATTTTGCTAAGTCGATTCTTAGAAAATCTTGAATCAAACCATTTGTCCTTATTTCAACAAAGGAAGCACGGGCCTCGTCGCTAGAAGAACTTTTTTTGTCTTGGTCCCAATTCAATACTAAACAAGTCCGAACTAATTGAATACCTGTCTCCGAACTTGCCCGAATTAGCGTGCCGTTTCCATAAAAGATATAATTGACAATTTGAAGTTGTCCATTATCCCTTTCTTGCAGTATATCCGGGGGTAAAAGTCTTACTAAATTTATCCCATCCGTTATTTCGTATGTGATTACAGGTCGAACTAAAACAAAATAGTTTCTCTTGGTAAGTGTGAGCCGTTGGATATAGAGCCATTTTTTGTCTTCCTTGGAATTTCTCTTTCCTGTTCTTGGTGGTATCAAAACGCCACTATGTTGGGAGATCTTTGCTGTCTTTCCAGGAAAATGGATATCTCCAGGAAAGATTCTAAGTTCAATTCTTTTTTTTTTTCTCTCCACTCGGACTAACCCGCCCACTCGACTTCTTGTCTTTAAAGTGATTGGTGTATCTCCTCCAATAATACTATTGTTTCGTACCAGTATCGAAGAAGATTCGGGTAAGAGATGCACTTCCTCGGGAATAAAAAAAAATCGATCGACTTTTATTGGGTCTTTTGGCTTTAATTCCGTGACTCCCCCATACTCAATGAAATCCTCTTTTTTGACGATTGACTGCATTTCGACTGTTTCATATTTAGTAATTCCCGAGTGCTTTCTTCTATATTGCGGATCATCGAAATATGCAAGAATACTGTTTTTACGGAAAATCCCATTGATCGGTATTTCAATTGAGATCCCCAAAGAGGGTGTTAGTTCGTTCTCGCGTTCTTGAATCGTTTGGAGTGGGATGATGAATCTATTTCTTCGCCGCTTTGCCAATAAATCGGAATTCGCGTCGAGAATGGTCGTATATCTGAGATTACAAAGACCCGTTATGATTCGATTACGTTCTGAAGAATTAGGAATCTCACCCCCTCTTTTCCCAGAACACTCCAACCTAAAGAATTTGGGTCTCGCTTGATTAGTAGTTCCTGAGGGGTTAGAAATAGATCTTCGTTTTCTAGAAAGAGAATGAGCGTTCATTTGATCTTGATCCTTGTGAATCGAAAGGGAGACGAGACTAGATCTCCATGGCTCCCCTAATAAGATCCATAAATGACTTGTTTTTGGTAAGAGATGAACATTCCCATATGTAAATTCCGATGCATGATATACATCGGTATTCCAATGCATTTCGCCCTCTGAATCAGAATAAATATGTTTTCGAACCTTCTCTTTAACACTCAAAGTGGCTGTTCCTGCGCGCATCTCAGCAATTACTTGCTCTGATTCTACATATTGATCATTTTGAACTAAAAGAAAACTTTTGGACGGAATACGCACATTGTGCATAATATCTTCACTCTCAATAGTTACATACACGTCTATTGAACATAGAAAGGCAGGATGTCCATGACGTGTACGTGTCGGATGAACCAAATCCTC